CGCATGACCTAGAAAGAAAAAGAAGTCCGTGCTACTATAAGGCCTCTAAACTCCTACCTCAGGACACTGTTGCCCATGGGGGCGGGGTAGCCCCGACTTCCATAGGTCCTTGGTTCGACCTCCTAATGAGAATTTAGGTCCTTGCGCGGGCGTCTCATCCCTAAGACTTGCTTGTTCTGTATGGAGTGCCCCGTGGTTCCTCGAGTGCCAGCCGCAGAGAGGAATGCCATCAACTATGGCGCTATTGGCCACTAACCACTCGCTCGCCGGCCGCTCGGGCTCCGCGTTTCAAGTTCGTTATCCTAACCGTCTCCTCTGCTCAACCGGGAGCCTGGCCCCTTCTTCTATCTTATCTACTGCCTTGCTCCTCGGCTCCCTACTGCTCCAGCCTCTCGCTGTAATAGCTTGCTTCTCGGGTGGCTCGCACCCCGGGTGGTGCGGCTGAGCCAGAGTGGGCTCAGCAGTCGGCCTATGTTTCCGGGCGCACGCGTAAAGGCATGATTCGTTCCACAAATCTCACTGCACTGACCATATTAAACTCCTTCTCTTTGTACCTAAATAGTGTTCTTATTTACACGACCAGGTACAGCATCACATTTGACACCTGAGGAAGGTACAGCCCAACTATGAAGTACATCCGCGGATGTTATAATAATACGTAGATTCGTTTTGGCTGGTACAACCACTCTATTGTCCACTTCTAATAAACGTGATTGACCCAATTCTGGATCATCTTCTGGAATCGTATAACTGTCAAAAGTGAGTGACTGTTCATCGGAACTGTTATAGTCCGAATACTCATAAGGTTGGGTCGACGCCCGCCTCCCCCCAAACTTTACTTGCAAGTTTCCCCGCAAAAAGCTCTCCACGCCTACTCTTAGAAAGAGCACTATTTTTCTTTAGTTAGGTAGTTCTCCCGACCGTAAGACCCTTTATGAGTAAGGGGAATCAAAGGCCGGGTTTATTGGCAAGAGGGGAATTCGTTACTTATATTAGATAGTATACACTCCTGTTGTCAAATGAAACCTTATCAACCTCAACTATAGCGTGTTAAGCAAATGACACATTTTATGACTTATCTTGGAAATCCCTAAAAAGGGTGAATTTGAGTCGAAAAATCCCGGGTTTAGACAACTTATTTCACAGATTTTAGATCAAAAACTCGATTGCATTGCCAATTTTTTTCTATTCTAGTTCACGGGGAACTTACCTTATTATTACAGTCGGTAAACAGGTTTCCACTGAGCTACTGTTCCCAGGCTAGGTTCTAATATAAGTGGAGCGAAGTCTTCCCCTCTAATAAGTGGGAGCAGGAAGTGAGCTTGCAGGGTCAATCCAAGCAGCGGAGTTGAGGTAAGGTCATCGAAGCCCAAAGGCTTTTAGATTCTATTGCCGTGTGGCACTGACAAAACAAAGTAGAAGATTCCGGGAAATTATCCAACTTCAGTCGAAAAGGTCGAAAAGCCTGCGGCACTTTACTCTTGTTAAAGGTTGTTCACTCATCTTTCGACGAGCGGGCATGATTCCTCAGTCCCGGACACAGAGATCCGTTGGCCTATCAGCTAAAGAGAGTCATAGGGCTTTTGAGGTCGTTGTCTCCGGGCTTTGCTCGAGATCGTAATGAGATGAATCGGGCTTTGCCTCAGGCAGATCAGAAGAAGGACAGGTTTGTTCGAAGCTAGGTAAGCTGATGGGATTTCTTTGAATAGAAGACGTCTCCAAAGCTTTTCCATTTATTCCGTCATAGTATGAGTAGGGGAGCTCGGGATGCTCAAGAGCGTGTATTTGTCGAAAGCCTCGGTTACGGGCTTCCTTGCCTATGGGGAGGTCTATCCAGATAGAGGTAAGCCTAGTAGCGCTTAGCAGGTAACTATGATTCTGAACTCACTTAGTTGCGAGTGATGACAGGGTTGGGAAGTCATCGAGGGAAGCTTCAGTCCATTCTCAAGCAGAGGCCTACTTTCCATCGTGAGTGAGTTTAGGCAAGGTCCAATCACCGGGGTCAGCGAACTATCCCTTTCTCCGGCGCCATAAGCAGTCCTACTCATCTTCTATTGTTACTAGACTACCACCATATAACTATCTCAGTGTAGATGTGACCCTTGCTGTTGAAGGAATGAAAGCCTCCGTCGTCGGAAGGGGGGATTGGTCAGATTCTTTCTTTCGTCGAGTGAGCCCCTACGGAGAGAGAGTCCCCTCCTTTTTCTGAGTCCCTTCCTTTACTTGTATCTTCTATATCCTTTTTCATAAATAAATAGAGTATAGAAGCGGAAGTCAAAGAACTTGGGCGACAATAGAGGGAACCCAGAGGACTATCATCGTAGGCGGTCGGCTTAGAATACTAAATTAGTAGAACAGAAACACAGTTCAACAAGATTGTTAATAATACCATGAGTCTTGCTTTCGATGTCCAGCTCACGAGGGTTGGTCTCGATGCCTTATTAGTGTTAGTGGTGGTAGAACCCCGGGCGAAGCGTACGTAGCAACTTACTACAAAAATAAAATAGAAATATATTGTTTCCTCCCAAGCTTTCTTGCGAGGAGAACTTATATGGATAAGTAATGCGCCCCCAAGGGCGCCTATCTGAAATACATTGCGTGGCTGCCTGATCATGACGTAGTCCGAGATAGAAGATTGATAAAAGCAGGGCAAGTGGGAGATGTTCCACGAGCTACTTGTTTGAAGTCTTTTTCCATATCTAGGTAAGAGAAAGACAGGAGAGACTTAAGATACCGATATATTTTATTTTCAACTTCGAGATGAGGGATACGTGGAGAGTGCATAAATTTACTAAGGACACCAACCGCATATGCAAGATCCGGTCTGGTGATAGTCAAGTATATAAGTCTACCCACGAGTCTTCTATACTGTAGTACCTTTCTCGGTCCAGTGACTAAGGGTTTGGTATTCAAACTATCCCAAGGAGACACTAAATTCTGCTAACTGTCTAGCCCCCTATGTCGACTTAAAAGTCGATGTATCAATGTTCCCAAGAGTAGCATCAAACGGCAAGCCATGCTTCAAGCTAAGAGCTAGACGAGAAAAAGGCGGGATCTAATTGATTGCTAAACGGAAGGAACGATCTCTGTCGAAGATTCTCATTATGAATCTATAACCTGCCTAGCTCTCTTCTTTTTGAAGTAGGAGATCATACCTATATATGGAATAAGGCCCTGGGAACGACATTCGAGCGAAGCCCTTACGCGAGAAGTTGCGCGAAGGGGGTGGGTCATGGAGAAAGACCAACTTCCCTCTAGTCTGATAGATCGCTTTCTCTTGCGCATTAATGAATGGATCGAGGAATTGCGTATGAAAGGTTTGCTATCTATCTAGTACGATAGATCAAGTCATTCCGTAAACTGGTGTCAGTCTCGGTTTAGAAAGTGGATATTGATTGATTCTGATGAATTCGGATCGGATGATGTTCCATTTTAATTTCTTCTTATGTGCGTGCATCCTTTCTCCCATGTCTCTTTGTTGGTAAACAACCAACCGCAGCTCTCTATAGTTCAAAACGACTCCTACAGGAAGGCTTTCTGTCTGGAGGGAATCATTTCGTTTAAAATAAATCATGCCTCAACTGGATAAATTCACTTATTTTACACAATTCTTCTGGTCATGCCTCTTCTTCTTTACTTTCTATATTCCCATATGCAATGATGGAGATGGAGTACTTGGGATCAGCAGAATTCTCAAACTACGGAACCAACTGGTTTCACACCGGGGGAACAACATCCGGAGCAAGGACCCCAAGAGTTTGGAAGATATCTTGAGAAAAGGTTTTAGCACGGGTGTATCCTATATGTACTCTAGTTTTTTAGAAGTATCCCAATGGTGTAAGGCCGTCGACTTATTGGGAAAAAGGAGGAAAATCACTTTGATCTCCTGTTTCGGAGAAATCAGTGGCTCACGAGGAATGGAAAGAAACATATTCTCTATTATCTCGAAGTCCTCATATAGCACTTCTTCAAATCCTGCATGGGGGATCACTTGGCGGAATGAAATAATGCTAATCCATGTTCCACACGGCCAAGGAAGCATCGTTTTTTAATCTCATTATGACTTGGTCGTTCGGAACATATTTTTTCTATATATACTAAAAATCTTTTTTTTTATAGTAAAGTCTCATTTATTTGTCCGTGGATGGCAGATCCGGATACGCGAAAAGGCTTATACTATAAGCTTGTTTTAAGCAATTCAATTTCCTAAAGTGGGCATAAACCACCTGCTTAATGTATGAGCTATGCCGAAGTCATCTGGGCCGTGGGTTTACGTACTATTTCATTCAACGTATAAACGCATATTCCTGAAAAGGAGTGGGGCTGGGAAGTCTATGAGTCACTTCTCCTTTAGTTGCCACTGATCGACTCATCTATAGCCTCGGCTAAGGCCAAGGCTTCATCCATGCGCTTAGTAAAAGAAAAGTTGCCGATTCGGTTACCAAACTCTCCCCGCATGATTCTCCCTATACGCCCTTCCCTCTACACACCTTGCGATCTCACCAATGAAAGGGAATTCGAGATTGTTATAAAATGTTTATCATGTTCCAGGAATGAAGAAGAATTTCGTTTCGGTTCCACGCCGGCGGCCGGGCATTCATTATGTTCTCTTCGTGCTCAACCCAAACAAAGTGTTATCGAAGGCAGATGTTGGTGGTACTCATGGAAGGAATCAGAGTAAAAATTTAGTACGTGTGTGTTGTCCGCTGGTACAACATATGTCGACAAGACCCATCGCCATGAGACAGCAGACCTCTGGCATGCTCGATTGGCTTATGCCAGCCCTCCCTCCGGTCGCCTGAAGGTGATGATGAAGAGGTTCGTGGCCTTCCTTCTCTATAGATGCGATAAGAGTAGGTCGTATAGGGTGCGCGGGATGCCTATTGATGATCTAATTGGCAAGAGAGATCTGCGGCTGACCTTTTTTCCAGGTTTGCTTGCTGACTGAGTTGCTTTACATTTTTGTTTATTCGCATGGCACTCTGTTTCAGAGCTACTGAAAAACTTTTCTTGCTGTGAAGCAAAAAGGCAAAGAGTCTAGTATACCCTTGAAGTGGGAAGATTTTCGAACTTTCATTGACCGAGCTTTCACCATCTCCGGATGAAGTGGATTCATCTACTCGTATCACGGACTGAACAAGCCAAGGTGAACTCAGCTACCCATTCCATTGGCCACCAAAAAGAGGATGGACATAGCGCTGTTGAGGTGTATGAACCTACCTTATCATAGCGCCCCGATTCAACTCGACTCCGGTGATAATGTTGTGCATAGATAGCGCTTTCTGACGCATCCTTCTGCGTGGAATCTCTTGATCTTGAATGCGGTGTCTACTGATTTGGATGAATGGCTTGAGTGAAAGCCTTGCCGCGGGCTTGTACGCGTCTAGGGCGTGTGCGCTTGAAGTGGGCTTGTGCGATGCCTTTGAAGCTTCAATCCCTCAAGGGACGGGATATGATAGAACCTTTTTTATGATAGATCTGTTGCGGACGCCTTGATTACTTTTAACTATTTTCTGCCGGGTGAAGACATGCCTACATTGAGTCTGAAAGCCAACGCAGAAGTCGGCTAACCAGAGATTTCTATATATGAACTCAAACGGCGAACTGAAGCAAAGAAAGAAGTTCAGCTTTTCGACAGGTTCCATTCTCTTTTTGATTGATGGCAAAACAAGCATCCTGAAACGCAACCTCAATCTATTTGCCCGAGCACCGTACCCTATATAAGAACAGAAAGAGATTGAAGTTACTTTTCTCCTTTGATATCCGACCTGGTAACCCGTTTCCAAGCATTTCCATCTATGATAGAGGGATCAGTTGGTGCTTCCGGACTCGCTCAAAGAAATGCATTGGATAGATGACCTGGTATTGATAAGGAAGTTAGCATCGGGCACGAAAGACCTAGGGAAGAAAAAATCTTAGTTCCACGGTTATCTTATTGGGAAACCGTATCAAAGCTCCTTGGCAAGTCTACAATCTTAGGACTATATAATAACCTAGCTAGCTTAAATGCCTTAGTAGCGAATTTTTTCTTCTTTAAATCGACCGATACCCTTTTAGTAGTGGGTTGGGCTTTGAACAAAGGGAATAAGAACTGTGTGTGGAAGCAAAGCCGAGGCAAACCTTGTTTCTTAGGCAGTTCAATCCTCACATATGAAGTGGGGGTTGCTCCCTTAGGCCGGGACTAGCTATGTGGTAAGTCACTCACACTCTCCTCGAAGCAAGGCCACAGAAACTCTCAGTATTCTAGGGGCCTAGAGACTAACCAGTAAGTCTGATTCTTTTTCTTATTTAGTTGTTCGTCGAACAAAGTCCTAAGGTAAGAACTTCGCGCATAAGATAAAAGTAAGGAAACTTAGGACAAAGATAGTAATATTTAGTAGGGGCATACTTTCTTCCTAAGAAGTGGCTCATCGGTGAAGGATTCCCGCGAAAAGAAAGAGATGGGCTCTTCATGGCTAAAGGTTTTAGCTGCTTTCCTTATCTTAGAAGGAGGGGTATAACCCATAATAGAACGCGGATTCTTGCCTGATAAGGGCTTAGCCTCCTACCCCGAAAGTAGGATTCTTATTTAATTAGCTAGCCGAACAAAGAGAACATATAAGGCATAAAAGAAAGAACAAGTACGCCATCGGGATAAGAAGAAGAGGTCACATCCTCTTGTTATAGGAGGAAGAAAGACTAATAAGTAAGATAAGCGAAGACATATACTCAATCATGCATATGAAAAGAGGCCCTTCGGGGCGGGGAGCTACAGGTCACGTACTCCTGTTAAAGACTAAGACTAACTATTCAGACAGGAAGACTTCAGACAAAGGTTTACCCCGTTCGGGACCCGGACATCCCTCACTCCCCATAAAGCGCGGTTAAGCACTCTATAGACTAGTCAATGCTATCAACAACTACTGGAACAACTAATGAATAAAAGGCAGGAGGTTCCCCACCTAAACGACTTGTTCGCCGATACTAATACCTCGCTTCAAGCGCCCGCCTCATCAAAGCTTTGTTCCTATTCCTTCTAACCGAGGGAAGCTAGAATGCTATAGTTTAGGCATACTTCGTTACTTCGGCTTCCAGAGCTGCGCCCAATGGCGTTCCTAGTAAACCCACTTATTATAATGAGGGCGGCTCAACGGCACACTTATCCCTGTATTCTGGAATTCTGGTCTTAGATGACTCCCCACCTCCCGAACTTCCTGCTCTTTTGCTGTCGAAGAATCTCTCGAAGAAGCTGTCGAACTTGATGGCTTAAGTGTCTGCCTAACCTCTCCTTCTCTATTGACAAAATTCGAAAAATAATAGCCTTTTATGCGGAGGAGAAATCATCTGGATCCCCCAACTCACTCGCCTACTAACATCGAGGAGGATAGACTTCCCACAGCGCTAACGCTCGGTGGCCTTTCTTCTTGTCCCTAGGGTGGGCTGTGAATAGTAAGGTAAATTTATAAGAGCTCTCTACAACGGGAACAACATATCACATCCTCAGGTCCCTAACTCATCTTACCGGCCCATGGAACCGCTGCTTGTGGCCCCTATTTAATTACATCGCTATGCCTCGGATTCGATTCTTCGGAGGTGGATGCCTCCTGTCCGGCCTCGCTTTGAATGACTGCTCGGGACTGCGCTGGACAGATCCTTCTGGGAGAGCGAACGATGCGACGGGTGTGAACTTCTTCTGATCTTACTTATTATCTTAGTCATGTCACCATAGCTTTAGTCTTTCAGAGCCTTATTGTTTTTTTGGAGCTAGGAGACGCGTAACCGCGAGCTGCTTTCCTTCTTTAGATAGCAAGTAGGTAGATTTGGTCGTTGCCTTTCCACCTGTCGTAAGTGTTCCCTGGGTAGAGAACTTATAGTGTAGCCGATTAGGTATGGGACTAATAAGCCCGAGAAGGGAGTGAACGGGCGACGGCTTGCCTCGATAAGTGGGATGCAGGATCCGCAACAGCAGTTATAACATATTTTCCTTGACTTAATGTGAACTAGGGCGGATACCTTGGCCGGATAACTAGGATTCAGATCTTTTCTAAGACAGGTCTCCTGAACGAAGGATTCCCTCGCCTTGAGATTGAAGTGAGCTTTCTCCGCCCATAAACATCACAAGGGAATCTCTCTCCACATCTTGAATTTTCCCTTTATTGACACATCTTCTAGCCGGATGGAATAAGATAAAGAATCCCTACGGGAATAGTAAAATTGATTCGATTCTCTTCATCTTTGCCCAAAGCCTTCCCCTTTGCCAGTTATGCTCTACTTCCTTTTCACACTGCCAGAGGTAGAGTGACTGCAGCCCATTCCAAGAGTCCCCTTTCCAAGAAAGAAAAAAAGGTATCTGAAGAGGAAGAAGACTTGACAGTAGCACTAGCGGAAAGAGGGTCAGAGAAGCACTAGCGGGGAGTACCAGACCTTGATGCGGAAGCAGAGCGACTATCTCACTAATCCTTGGGAAAGTATGAAGGGACGTATAGATCACACATGCCATCTCGTCCTTCATTGATCCGGGAATCAAAGATGGGTTGTCTCGGGGAATCACCAAAGAAAGCCCATACATATATTCCACTTGAACCAGAAGCCTTGAACCGGAAGGGGTCACGCTGTACCCAGAGCGTAAAGGCACCCATTCCAATCTCATAAGTCATCACTGCTGGTAAGGCAAGCCATCTTGCTATTCGAGAACAATCCCTACTTCCAGGATCGGCAACCCTATTCAGTACTGGAGTCTCCTCTTCTAGCTTCCATAGTTCCAAATCCTTACAGCTCGTACCGGATCGAGGTTATTTATAGCTCAGAATGAGCAGAGGTAACTCACTCTTTCTTCCCTCGGGCCCCGGAAACAGACCTCATTCCTCGACTATTAAGTCGAACAAAGCCGACTGGACCTTTTTGCTAGAGGGGCAGGAAAGAAAGAATGTTAGTCATAGAGGTTCTGTGTTTGGGCAACTGTTTAAGGCCTTAATCGACCCTTGTTGGTGAGGCTGCCGCGTACTAATCTGCCTCTCAAAAATAGGTTGGCTTTTGAAGCCCTTTTTCCGCCTATTCTTCCGGCACTCTTCCCAGGAACCTCAGTGAACTTATTACCTTAAAGGCCACATAATCAGAAGAAGCTCAACAACTGACGGTCACCAGCCCCCAAGAAAGAAGGCTTCTTTTGGGATGCCTTAAGTCATATCCCGCTGACTAAAAGCATCTCCTATGTCTGTCCCGGACCTCCTTGCCTTGAGGACGACCCTCGCTACCTGTCTCCTTCTTTAAGTTAGGGCCTGTTAGCCGAACTAGTATGATGATTTCTTCAAATTGAGGGATAAGAGGCTGCTAAGCCTGCCCCATTAAAGAGAAGGGGGATAGGTTGACTACTCTAACAGTCTATATGCGCAGCTTACGACGCCAAAGGAGCGAAGGATGTGCCGATAGGTGAAAGAAGCCTGCTCATTCGACCGACAATCCTAACGTAACTGCATCTGTCTCGGGAAGAATTAATTAGTAGCGGCATACCGCTTATCTTTTATTGGATTGCTTTCGTACGCATCTACTATAGAAATAGAACAAGAACAGGACAATAGAAAACTCCTTAGTTTCGTTAGCTGTTTGAGGAAGACCCTACCTTACTCGTTACGTGCCTATCCCTGTCCTTTATAGATAGGCGGCCTTATTTGCGATCAATAACTCATGTTTGTGATAACTCACGTATGGTTTTTCCTTTTTTTTCAGAATAAAACGAATTTGCTTAAGAAGATTGGGCAGCCATCCGATCAGCTCCTTACTAACCTATACGCCCTATTTAGATAGCACCGACACATTACCTTTATGCGTTCTCTCCTGATACAAGAAATTTCATCACGAGCTCTCTTCCCCGTCGGGGAATCAAAGAACACATTGGAAGGCATTCGTAGAAACCGGACATTCGTATTTATTAGTAAGTGGTAGTACGGCGGACAGAGAATAAGACTTCGAAAGATGGTAGCTTTCCTCGGCTTTCCGGAAGTGATCTAGTCCCAGCCTCACTTATCTTTCTGGGAAGTGGGCGGCGAAGAGCTTTCTTTTCCACTGGGCTCCTAGGGCCAACTAAAATAGAATGGAACCGGCGAAATCGCTGAACTTTGCATCTTATATGCGTTCTCCTCTAGCCAATCCTCTAAGCCTTTGGTTCACTTATCCCTTTTAAGAAATAGAACTATAGTAAGCTGCGGAGTGATCGAATCGCAAGAGCACCACCCTTTTATGCTTAGAAAAAGGGGTCACGCCCCCCTGTGACAAAGCAAAAGACATCCCTCCGCTTATACCTACTTTTGGAAGTGGTATCCTAAGTCATAAGAATGAGTCCTTTGCGCCGGGCAAGAGAAAGCAAGAACTCCTGACTGCCTTACCCTTGTAACTTTGACTTATATATCCAATATCCGTTCAACTTACGTGAATGAGCCGAGTCGGGGAACCCGTCCTTTGGTTTATTTAACCTGCGGATCTGATGCCCCTAGAGCTCCTGACTAGAATATTCCTTAAGCCGACTTGAGTGAGCGTGGGAAGCGGACTCTTACAGGAATTCCCTCATCACCTTCAGGCCCCATCACAGGAAAAAAAAACCACCTCCGGTCTCTGATTCCTTGCCGAAGATCCGGTCAAAGATCAGGATCCAAAATCCTGCCAATCCCCGCTAAAGTCATCCAATCCACAACATGAAAAGAACACAAAGGCGCCTACATAAGCCTTGAGTCAAGAGACCTACTAACTAATAAAGAAGTGGGAAGGGAGTTCACTCATCTGCATTCGAGTCGAAGGAAAAGAGGCTTCAAAGCTCCCCTAATTCATAGAGAGGGACCGGTTGACTACTTCAGGTTAGGGCTTTATACAATGCTATTTCTGCCTTTGGAGCTCAGGATGCATAAGTAGGGCGGAGGAATAGGAAGAAAGGAATCTTACCAGCAAGCCGGAAAGTTAGAAAGGTGAGGAGATCAACGCGTATGTTTCATCACAGGAAGCCCGAATCCATCTCTTATCCGTATGGCTCACTTACTTTCTTCTTTACACGAAGGCTGGGAAAGGGGGGAGTGAAGAGCCGTTGACGAAGAGGTGAGGGGATGATGACGTTAGCGGCGGGAGTTGGTGGAGCCAACTAAGCATACATAAGGGTCTCACGAGTAAGGGCCTCCATTTGAGCATTTACTTATGGCTCTCTGGATGTTGTGATATGTAGCTACCCAACCTCCTATCTTTCATTTTCTTCAGTTTCACAATGCTTCAAGCTCGGTAAGGAGCCTTAGCAATTCATTTAGGAGAATAAGTTTAGGCACAGTGCCAGTAAGTGAACTGATCTGCTTTCCTATCTTGTTCGCCATCAACGAATAGTAATAGAAAGAAAGACAGCTTACGCTAGAGTCCTAAATTGTATAAGAGAAGTTTCGGTTAGGTCTCAATCTACGAACCTCAGCAAAGAAGGTGTTCTGCCGGGCCGAAGATTCTTTTTCTATATAAAGAACCAGTTAGCCCAACTCAACGTGTGATATATTCCACCCGAATCGTGCTATTTCATATAGAAAAGCCTTTGATGGCATCTCGACCCATCACTCTATGGATCAAAGAAGGTATCTTACCTCGGCCCTATCGCGTCTAGGGATAACTCCCATCTCAATACCCAGGCGCATCCGCAGACTCCTTAGCATCGGAAGCAAAGATCAGAAGACAGGCCAAAGAGAAGAGTCAACCTCTGTTGCTGCCTACTGAGCGAAGGATTCTCGGAATGGGAATAGGCGAAACAAGCCTGCTCATTCGTCTTATCCACCCCTATGAATAGAACCTCTGCTTAGGCAGATAATCTCTTTGCCTACACTAACTTGAACAAACCGAAGATGAAAGAGATAGAGTCAGATCAACGAGTGGCGGAGGCGAAGCCGGAGTAGGCTTCTTTAGCCCGATCAATACGCTTACACAGACATTCAAGTAAGCGAACTGAAACACAAGACTAGCTCATAACAAGAGGTAACACAGGTTACACGCCAGAGAAGTGGAGACAGGCGTGCCTCAGGATACCCACCCGGGAAACACTCGCTCTAAAGAAGAGGAAGTAGAACAACAGGAGCACCCGGGAAGAGGAAGAATTACTGACTCCCTTTGATCGCCCTCCTCCGGAGATTGAAATAAGGTATAACTACTTAGCTACTTGCGTAGCCTTGAAAGAGGTAGAGTTTCATACCAGCAAAGCTACTCATGGGCTCCTTCGGCTATGATGTTTAAATACGGGCTACCTCTCACTGAACGGGCAGGTGAGAAGCCACGAGCGTTGCCTACTGCGTTTCCATACTTCTTCTAACTAAGGTCTAGGCGAATCATCCGTTCATGCCTCATAAAAGAAACGACTTCTCAAAGGGCCTCCAACGCCTACTTATTGAAGCTCTCGGGGAATCATCCAAATTTCATTGAAAATGCATTTTGAAATCTGGATTCTAGTTTCCTACTGAATAACTACAACTACTGAAACTAATCCACCTAGCTCAAGTTTACCCTTGCTGCTTAGAACCTGTCATCCACTTAAAGATAGCCCTAAGGTAGTTTACTACTTGCTTGTTAAAGGGATTTCCAGTAGCTAACCGTAGACGCTAACTCGTATGCCCTTGCCTAGGTTCATCCGAGCCTGTGAAAAAAGCCCTTGATCAATAGGTCTGAGAGTCAAGGACTCCCCTGGAATTAGGGATCACTCAAGAAAGTTGTTTAAGGGGCTAAAGCCAAAACTAGCCATTGTAACTGATAGTTCTTCTTTCGGATAGTCCTTTCTTTTAGAACGAGGAGCCACTGCTTCTTCTCTCTTTTCTGCGCTAGCGACTCCATAACATTCAGAGAGAACTGGGAGAATCAGAGCCCGATGGAAGCTTCAGCTTGTATTGAATTACAAACTTCTCATACTCCGATACAGTTGGATAGACGTATTCCGTAATCTGCTCCATTATTGCCATAATGATTAGATTCCTTTCACAACATGCAACATCCCTATAAAAATGGTGTATGTGTGATTCGGAACGAGGAAGAGAAAGGCTCGACCGTTAGGGAGAGGAGAAGGGAGGGATTGGTTTGCTTTGTCTATAGAACGAGGGGTCCCTGGGTAGGGGTCACGAAGCATGGTTGAGTCGGGTTCCTAGTTCGATAGCTCGTAAGCTTTGTTTGAGTCTCCAAGTCTCACTGGATCCGTAAAGTGCTTCTTTCTTCCTGTTGCTGTTAGACATAAGAGTGAGGCAGTAGCACTTGGGTTATATGTCCCGGACAGGATATCCTGCCTATGGGCTATAATAGAGAGTCGTTGCTGCTAAGCCAGTCCCATTCTATTATTGATCGTCCGCAGTAACCTCTCGAACTAACTCTTCGGCTTCGCCTCTGTATGCGTCGATATCCCTTTCTTCATGCTCGTATGGTGGAGCGGGCAAACAGGGATTAGTTTACTAGTTAGCCATATGCCTCGTAATAATACGAGTAGTTTGAATAGAGGGCATACCTCTGAGTAATCATTCGCTAGAACCAGAAAAACACAAAACAGAGTTGTGAAACAAATGAAAGCTAAAAGGACTACGAGCATCCTACGTCCGTTGCGTCCGATGCTAGAACAGCAGCCAACCACCGAGGTTCCTCACTAGATATATAGGACTGGTATCTTCGGTCTCTTGTGACACTCCGAGCAATGTCGCGTGCCGCTCTGTTCGCTTCTTTTTCAATGACGGTAACAGACCAACCTTCAATGGCCATGAGATAATTATCAATTTGACTTAGGAGGTTCCGATGCAAAGGCCACACCTGTGGTTGCATGATTGCCTCCGCCACCTCTCTACAGTCAGTTTAAAATTCCACTCTCACCTGTCGTGTGGTGCTTAAACTTTCAGCAGAACAAAAAACACTCAAAAGCTCCGCTTCGAAAGCAGTTGTTGTTGGCATAAAGGCTCTTCGTCCATGAAGTCGAACCACACCGAGGTGGTCACGTAGTAGCCAAGCCACACCACAATTTTCCCCTTTCTTCCTCCACGAGCCACTTATATTGCATTTTAAGAGTCCCAACACAAGGTTTAACCCATCGACTCCCACCAACAGCTTGTCGGTGTTGTCTATGACCGGCTGTCGTAACAGGTGTCTGATTTAACGAAAACCATACCTCAGCATCAGACCTGGCTTTATCAATCACACTTCGAGCATCAAATAGCTTGCCTTCAAATACCAATAGATTCCTGTTTTTCCAGATTTGCCATACAACCCATGGAATCAACCTCCGTATATGTTCTGTCCATTGACGATTCTCCATTACCGCAACAAGATGTTGAAAGTTGCGATAAACAGAGTCAAGGGAAAAGCCAAACCTCGGCATCAGAACATCTGACAGAGCCCAGACTTGTCTCGCAATTGTGCATCCGAAGATAACGTGACAAATCGTTTCAGTTGCTATCCCACAAATACCACAAGTCGAATCCATAAACACTCCTCGCGTATTCAGTCGATGGGGTTTGAGGGTTTTTTAACATTAGTAAACGGGGAACGAGCTCAACAGTTTCTTTTTATGAATCCCGTGAAATTTATATTTTCTAGCCAAAACCAATTCGCTGAGTCGAGCTTTATTCCCTATCTAGCCATTTTGATAGAAATCGCCGGTATATAAAGGGAAAGTTTTTCTAGAAAACAGCTTGCTTAGAGAGCTTGCCTGTAAGGGGAAGGAAAGCTCTCATTTGTCCAATCCACCGAATACTGTCCTTTCCTTCTTTTACCAGTTTTCTCGTCGAGTTGCTGCTACGTTTCTTGAGCAGCAACAGCCTACATAGCCCGGCTCCCTCTTATCAAGGAAAGAGGCATCAGACAAGTCTGTAGTTCTAGGTCCTTTTTTCCAGTTCCTGAAAGCACCGTCGTGCTCCAGTAATCTGGGAGCCCACTGTCATTTTATTCGGGCTCAATCCCTTACCCTCAATCCCCATTGCCAAGTAGTCCATGTATATAGACCGATCCGGTACCACGTCTGAGAAGGTCCTCCTTTACGTGGAGGATAAA